CAACAATATCAATCCATTTTATTCTATTTATTCCAAGGCAAGGATTCAACAATCACTTAGTCAAAATCAAGTAACTATTCGTACGTTGTTGAATAGGAATAAGGACTCTCAATCTTTGATAATTTTGTCATTATCTAATTGTTTTCAAATGGGTCCATTCAACGATGCAAAATATTACAATGTAATAAAAAAAGAATCAATGAAAAGAGATACTCTAATTCCAATTAGGAATTCGTTGGGGCCTTTAGGATTAGGAAGAGCCTCTAAAAGTAAGAATTTTGATTCAATTTACCATTTAATAACTTATAATCAGATCTCGGTAACTAAATATTTACAACTTGACAATTTAAAACAGACTTTTCAGGTACTTAAATATTATTTAATAGATGAAAATGATAGAATTCATAATCCCGATCCATGCAGTAACACCGTTTTGAATCCATTCAATTTGAATTGCCATTTTCTCCATCATAATTATTGTGAAGAAACATCTACAATAATTAGCCTTGGGCAGTTTATTTGTGAAAATGTATGTATAGCGAAAAACGGACCGCACCTAAAATCGGGTCAAGTTCTAATTGTTCAAATTGACTCTGTAGTAATAAGATCAGCTAAACCTTATTTGGCCACTCTGGGAGCAACTGTTCATGGTCATTATGGAGAAATCCTTTACGAAGGAGATACGTTAGTTACATTTATATATGAAAAGTCGAGATCTGGAGATATAACGCAAGGTCTTCCAAAAGTGGAACAAGTGTTAGAAGTTCGTTCGATTGATTCAATATCGATGAACCTAGAAAAGAGGATTGAGGGTTGGAACGAGCGCATAGCAAAAATTCTTGGAATTCCTTGGGGATTCTTGATTGGTGCTGAGCTAACTATAGTACAAAGTCGTATCTCTTTGGTTAATAAGATCCAAAAAGTTTATCGATCTCAGGGGGTGCAGATTCATAATCGGCATATAGAGATTATTGTGCGTCAAATAACATCAAAAGGGTTGGTTTCAGAAGATAGAATGTCTAATGTTTTTTCACCCGGAGAACTAATTGAATTGTTGCGGGCGGAACGAACAGGGCGTGCTTTGGAAGAAGCAATCTGTTACCGAGCCATTTTATTGGGAATAACGAAAGCATCTCTAAATACTCAAAGTTTCATATCCGAAGCGAGTTTTCAAGAAACTGCTAGAGTTTTAGCAAAAGCCGCTCTCCGGGGTCGTATCGATTGGTTGAAAGGTCTGAAAGAGAACGTTGTTCTCGGGGGGATGGTACCCGTTGGTACTGGATTCAAAGGATTAGTACAACGTTCAAGGCAACCTAACAACATTCCTTTGGAAAAAAAAAAGAATGATTTATTCGAGGTGAAAATGAGAGATATGTTGTTCTACCACAGAGAATTATTTGATTTTTTCATTTCAAAGAATTTATACGATACACCCAAACAATCATTGCGAGGATTTAATGATTCCTAAGAGCAGATTCTTAACTATTTTCGGTCATTTTTTTTATTTGGTAGGTAATAGTAATAAAGATAATAACAAATAGAATAGAAATAAATTAATGGCTTGAATCATGTATCAACGGCTAATATCTGTTAGAGGTAGAAAAGAAGGTTCCATCGGAACAATTATTTATTTCTATTTCAGGGTACCTCGTCTCTTTTTTTTTTTTTTTAAAAAAGAGAGGAAGTGTGGGGAGAGAAATGACAAGAAGATATTGGAACATCAATTTGGAAGAGATGATGGAAGCAGGAGTTCATTTTGGTCATGGTACTAGTAAATGGAATCCTAGAATGGCACCTTATATCTCTTCAAAGCGTAAAGGTATTCATATTATAAATCTTATTAGAACCGCTCGTTTTTTATCAGAAGCTTGTAATTTAGTTTTTGATGCAGCAAGTAGGGGAAAACAATTCTTAATTGTTGGTACCAAAAATAAAGCAGCTGATTCAGTAGCACGGGCTGCAATAAGGGCTCGTTGTCATTATGTTAATAATAAATGGCTCGGTGGTATGTTGACGAATTGGTATACTACGGAAACGATACTTCATAAGTTCAGGGACTTGAGAACGGAACAAAAGATAGAGAGACTCAACCGTCTTCCGAAACGAGATTCGGCTATGTTGAAGAGACAATTATCTCACTTGCAAACATATCTGGGCGGGATTAAATATATGATGGGATTACCAGATATTGTAATAATCGTTGATCAGCAAGAAGAATATACGGCTCTTCGAGAATGTATCATTTTGGGAATTCCAACGATTTGTTTAATCGATACAAATTGTGACCCAGATCTCGCAGATATTTCGATTCCAGCAAATGATGACGCTATAGCTTCAATCCGATTAATTCTTAACAAATTAGTATTTGCAATTTGTGAGGGTCGTTCTAGCTATATACGAAATACGTGATTAATAATAAGATAAATAAATTATTTTTGGAACTCCATTTTTGTAACTCCATAGATTTATGAAATCGGTTACAATTTTTTAATCGCGCAAAAGAGATACAAGTAACTTAGGGGTATTATGTGATTAGTTGATATCAAAAATATATAATTCAAGTAGGCAAGTCAAAAATAGATGGTTGAATCAAAATAATTCTTTTTTTTTAAGTTCTATTTCTTTCAGAGGGCAATATGAATGTTCTATTATGTTCTATCAACACACTAAAAGGGCTATACGATATATCTGGTGTGGAAGTTGGCCAACATTTGTATTGGCAAATAGGAGGTTTTCAAGTCCATGCCCAAGTACTTATTACTTCTTGGGTTGTAATTGCTATCTTATTAGGTTCAGCCATTATAGCTGTTCGTAATCCACAAACCATTCCTACTGACAGTCAGAATTTCTTCGAATATGTCCTTGAATTCATTCGAGACGTGAGCAAAACTCAGATTGGAGAAGAATACGGTCCATGGGTTTCCTTTATTGGAACTTTGTTTCTATTTATTTTTGTTTCGAATTGGTCAGGTGCTCTTTTACCTTGGAAAATCATACAGTTACCTCATGGGGAATTAGCCGCACCTACAAATGATATAAATACTACCGTTGCTTTAGCTTTACTCACGTCAGTAGCATATTTCTATGCGGGTCTTACCAAAAAAGGATTAGGTTATTTCGGTAAATACATTCAACCAACTCCAATCCTTTTACCCATTAATATCTTAGAAGATTTTACAAAACCCTTATCACTTAGTTTTCGACTTTTCGGAAATATATTAGCTGATGAATTAGTAGTTGTTGTTCTTGTTTCTTTAGTACCTTCAGTGGTTCCTATACCTGTCATGTTACTTGGATTATTTACAAGCGGTATTCAAGCTCTTATTTTTGCAACTTTAGCTGCGGCTTATATAGGCGAATCCATGGAGGGTCATCATTGACTAGTTTTCGAAATAGGCTTTTTTTAGCTTAAGACTTACGCAATATATGCGCGGATCAAGATAATCTGCTTAGGGAACATAACATAATATATAAATCAATTTATATTATATAATATATTCTATAATATAAATAAGATATATACGATCTAGAGAGGAATAGTAAAAAAAGCTTAAGATCTTAGAGATATTAGGGAGTTGCAACAAACAGGGAAGTAAAAAAAAGGAAAGAGATCTAAAAGATCTTTTTCCTAAAATTCCAGTTAGGTCCATTTATACCCCCTCCAATGAATATTCTCTTTATATTGTTTTGTTCATTTAATTCCAATATTCAACATTATTAGCTATTAGTAATCATAATCTGAATAATAATTTGGATACTATTACTTATAGTATTATGGCGTGCTATTCTTTAAAAAGATGTTATTGTTATATAGAATGATGCCCATTCAAGTTGATTTCATCCAATTCAACGATTGACCAAAAGATGATTTTAATAAATAATAAATTACATTAACTTAGATCAATCAAATACTACTATTTCGATGTAATGATTCGATCTAAGGAATTTGTCCATGTAGATTGATTGTTCCCATGTAGTCGAATAAAAAAAGAAAAATATAGAAAAAAAGAGTTCAATTTATAAAAAAAAAATGGATTAAGGAGATGCCGAACTAGATGTATGTAATCTAATTGCTATAAGACAACTCTTGTGAATCTTTCGAAGAATTATTCTAGAATCCGATTGAATGTAAGATATGAATAGTTGATTTACGTTATGGAAGAAACACATGTATATGTGATATTAGATATTCATTAGTTATATATGAAGTAAAAATATATCTAATTAATATAATATCTAATACTGTGAATTTAGATAGGGATTCCAATAGAAGTCCTTCCCTTTCGTTTGTAATTGTGAATGAAATATTTATTCAATGAATAAAGTGAATATTGAATGAATAAATAGATTCAATCAAGAAAAAAAAACTAAAAATTGGAATGGTTTTGAAAAAAGAAAGAAATGGAAGAAAAAAAGTCATATGGATTCACAAAAATTATGTGAATAGAAACTAAAAAAGAAATATGGAAGTAGTTCTAATGATTCAATAATATTATTACTTCAATTCAGAGTTCTTAGTTCCTTCGACTGTATAGATCTTAGCGATGGAATAATTAAGTCATAATTTCTTTGTTGATCGTATCATTAACTATTTACTTATTTTGGTGTGAGGAACTTATCATGAATCCACTGATTTCTGCCGCTTCCGTTATTGCTGCTGGGTTGGCCGTCGGTCTTGCTTCTATTGGACCTGGGGTTGGTCAAGGTACTGCTGCGGGCCAAGCTGTAGAAGGGATCGCGAGACAGCCCGAGGCGGAGGGAAAAATACGAGGTACTTTATTGCTTAGTTTGGCTTTTATGGAAGCTTTAACAATTTATGGACTGGTTGTAGCCTTAGCGCTTTTATTTGCGAATCCCTTTGTTTAATCCTATAACAATACCTATTTTTTCTTAGGTTATTTCCTTGGACTTACCACTCCCGCTTTTTCGAATTATATTAAGATTTCACTCCTACAATTATTTATTTGTTGGGACAATAAACCATGGGGAAGGACTGATTG